ATTTCTACAAATTTAAAGCCCCAATTTTAATTCTTTTTATACACAGAAAAATACACTTACAAAATCTCTATTACGAATCCTTAGTGTACATTAGTGTTCCTAGCTATCCACTCATTTTTATGAATCTACTTTTGGTAATACATACGTAGTAAAAACCTCATAAAGTTGATCCTTTGAACCCGCTTCAAGTCATGATGACTAGTCAATCAATCTTGGGGTAAAGAGTCTCTAATACTTATGTTTACTTTTCTTAACTCTTGTACATAGAAAATGAGATTCAATCTTTTACTGCAAATTTAGAAGCCGTTTCTTTCACTCATATAACTATCTAGTTTCTTTCATCAACCCCCGAATAATGAATAAAAAAAAATAGATATTCAACTCATGGCACTTCCTTCCTAGAAAGAGAAGCAGTCGGGGGAATTTTATGTCTTAACGAATCACACGTAGAGATATTGATAACACACATAGAGTTAATGGTATTTCATAACTAATTGATTGAGCAGCAGCTCGTAGACCACCTAAAAAAGAATATTTATTATTTGAGCCATATCCTGACATAAGAAGGCCGACAGGAGCAATGCTTGAAATAGCAATCCATAAAAAAACACCGATACTGAGATCGGCTAGAACAAGGTGATACCCAAAAGGAATTACTAAATAACTTAATAAAATTGATATGACTGCTATAGATGGTCCAATACTGAATAAACGAGTATCTCCTCTAGATGGAAGAAGATTCTCTTTTAAAAGTAATTTGGTACCATCTGCTAGAGCTTGAAGAATTCCCAAAGGTCCTGCGTATTCAGGACCAATACGTTGTTGTATACCTGCAGATATTTCTCTTTCTAACCAAACAATTACTAATACACCTATTGTGATTCCTAATACAGGAGTAAAAATAGGGATAAGCATCCATATGATTCCATAGACCTCTTTTAAGGATTCCAATCTAGAAAAAGAATTGATAGCTTGTACTTCTGTTGTATCAATTATCATTTTAACGATCAACTTCTCCCATAATGATATCTATACTACCTAGTATCGTCATAATATCAGCCAATTTCATTCTTTTAACTAACTGAGGAAGAATTTGCAAATTAATAAACCCCGGCGGGCGAATTTTATATCGCCAAGGAAAAACACCCTTATCTCCTATCAGAAAAATTCCCAATTCTCCCTTTGGTGCTTCCACTCTTGCATAAAGTTCTTGCTTCGACAATTCAAAAGTCGGAGAAGGTTTTTTACTAATGAATCGATAATCAAACTCATTCCATACAGTATCTTTTACTCTATCAAAGCGGCGGATTTCTAAATTTTCATAGGGCCCTCCAGGAATTCCTTCTAGGGCCTGTTGAATTATTTTTATGGATTCTGTCATTTCACTGATTCGTACTAAATAACGAGCTAAAGAATCCCCCTCTTTTTGCCATTGGACTTCCCAATCAAATTCGTCGTAACACTCATAATGATCAACTTTACGAAGATCCCATTGTATTCCGGAAGCTCGTAGCATTGGTCCCGACAAACCCCAATTTATTGCTTCCTCTCCACCAATAATGCCTACTCCTTCAACTCGTTCTAAAAAAATGGGATTCCTTGTAATAAGCTTTTGATATTCAGCAATTCCTGTTAAAAAATAATCGCAAAAATCCAAACATTTATCTATCCAGCCATGAGGTAAATCAGCAGCGACTCCGCCAATACGAAAAAAATTGTGCATCATTCGCATACCGGTGGCAGCTTCGAATAGGTCATATATCAATTCTCTTTCTCGAAAAATATAGAAGAAAGGAGTCTGTGCCCCAATATCTGCCATAAAAGGGCCAAGCCATAACAAATGCGAAGCTATACGACTTAACTCCAACATAATGACTCTGATATAACTGGCCCTTTTAGGGACTTGAATATTGCCTAATTGCTCTGGCGCATTTACAGTTATTGCTTCTGTGAACATAGTAGCTAAATAATCCCAACGTGTTACATAAGGCAAATATTGTATAATTGTTCGATTTTCCGCAATTTTTTCCATACCTCTGTGTAAATAACCCAATATTGGTTCACAGTCAATAACATCTTCACCATCTAAAGTAACAATGAGTCGAAGAACACCATGCATTGATGGGTGGTGAGGTCCCATATTGACTATCATGAGGTCTTTTCTTGTAGCTGGTACAGTCATAGGTTTTTCCTGATTCATTCTTCCATGAATTGCTGAAAGCGAAAAGAAGTTCACCAAACTTTAAGCCAATAATTCAAACTAACTCTTCAAATTAACGAGTTTTTCTCTCTCGAATATCCAACTGCCCTATTAATTCTTTATAACGTGCTCTATTTTTTTTTGACAAATAAGCCAGCAGCCGTTGACGTTTTCCGAGAATTTTCCGCAGACCTCTTTGAGATAAATAGTCTTTTTTGTGCAATTCCAAATGTGAAGTAAGCCTCCGTATCTTGTTGGTGAAACTTACTACTTGAAATTCAACAGATCCTCTGTTTTCTTTGTTTTCTTCTTGTTCTTGCAAAATAATTGAAATAAATGAATTTTTTACCATAAAAGAATTTCACACTCCCCTTTTTACAGATATTTATTTTATTGATCAGTAATAATAATGTCACAAATTTTAATTTTAATGTAGTATATACAATAATCATAATTTCTTTATACATTCCTAGTTTTATCAATTATTAATCAATCCGATTTTTGAGTTCATTTGTATAGTGATACAAAAAGACGATACCAAATAGTTTAGTCCGAAGATTCGATTGATAAATTTATTCTGTTGATTAATTTATAGCTTTAATTTAATTGATACCCCATTTTCCTTAATATTCACGTATCCTAGACTGGGATGTAAGACAGCGCATATGCGCATCGGGTTGCTTGCATATAACATGGTCGCGGACAGAAGAAAAAATGAAAAATTGATAGAACAATAGAATATATAGGAAACTCAAAATTTTTAATCAGGGATACATATATATCCTTAACATACTCAAGCGGCTCCCATTATTGGTATCAAACCAATAGCGATTCATACAAGCTAAATCTTCTAATCGATAATTAGGCCAAAAAAAGAACTTTAATTTATTTAATTCATTTTTTTTTCTGTCAAAATTTTTACTTTTCTCCAAAAATTGACTCCAGTTTTTTATCTTGTTTTCCTTGCAAAATAAATTATTTCTATGCACACCATTCTGATTCTTTAAATTCAAATTGAAAGAAATTAGAATTCTCAATTCTCTACGACGTCTAGACGATAAAATTTTTTCAGGAACAAGCAAATCTAAATTATTTTTGTCTCCATTTAGAGTTTTTATTTTATGTCTTGAAATGGATTCATCAAAAGTATTCTTAGCAACATTTTTGGGGTTTCGGTATCTTTGATTACTTTTGTGCTTACTTTTATGAACCAAGGAAATACCTATGATTTGATACATAAAAAACTGTCCGTCATTTTTTACAGATAGACGGGCAGGTTCCATAATTAATATTCCCTTTTTCGTTAATTGTGTAAGATTTAAACGCCTCCTCATTATATCCAGATTCATTTCTTTCCTTTGAATATAGGATATAGTAATTTTTCTTACATTTATGAGGCTAACCAGCAGACCATATATCTGGATATTATTCAGCATTTTTTGATTCAATTGATTCAAACGTCCAGTCCATCTTAATTGCAAAGGAAAATCTCCTTTAAGGAATATTTTTAGTTTTTCAATGGATTCTAAAAAATATTCTTCAATATTGTTTTGATTCTTTAATTCAAAATATTGTTTTGAATTTGATGGGCTAAAATTTAAAAAAAACTCATCCTCCTCTTGTTTTCCCTTGATATTTTTATTTTCAATAAAATTTGGATTTATATTCAAATTAAAAAGAAGTAAGTTGCTTGGGATAAACCAAGGTTTCTCTTTATATTTATGATAAAGTATCACAAACTCTGGAAAGAAAAAAATTTTCGGATTCGATATGAGGCGATTTAAGATTAAGAATTTTTCATTCATTCCCATCCAATCAAAAGACATTCCCATCCAATCAAAAAAGACCTTTTTGTAATTGATTTCAGAATTTGAATCAATTGGAAGATAAAAAAGACCATTACCTTTATTATTAAGTTTATCCCTGATTTGGTCTTTTTTAGGTTCAACCTCAATATTTGTACTAAATTTCCAACCCAAATATTTTCTATCTGTATTTTTTTCCCTATCTATAATATCACTTTTTCCTAGATAATTCTTGATAGGAATATTCTTGAGTATGCTAAAAATTTTTTCGTTATTTATGTTGGAATTTTCTTGATTCTTATTTGTTTCTAATGATGATCTATAAATAGAGGCCTTCTTCTTAGTTTCAGAATGAATATATTTATATGATAAAAGATCATATCTATAGTTTTTTTGAAAATTCTCCTCTTTATTTGGTAATAAATATACTTTCAAATTTTGTTTTTTTTTTGAATCAAATAATTGGTCTTTTTCATAGGAATACCGTTTATTTAAATCCTTATTTTGAGACATATGGCATTGATTTAGTCCATTTCTCCATTTTTGTGGGACTAATCTAGACCATGTAATCTGCGATAAATCGTATTGATAATGACCTCTTAACCAGTTTTTCCATGGATTCATTGCATTATTTGGAAGTTTCTTATGTCTTACTTCGGAATCAAATATTCCTTGTCTTCCAAAAAGATCTTTTATTTCATTCTTAAGAAAAAAAGAAGGTCCATTATATTGAAGAAGAGATCTTAACTTATTGAAGTTAATAACTTGGGTTTGTGATAATTTTAAAAATACATATTTTTGTGACAAGTAAGATAAATTAAAAAAAATATGTGACTTCCGCTTACTATTTCTAAGATTATCAAAAGCCCTTTTTATAGTTATAGGCGAAATGAAGTCAATTTTATTTTGTTTTGTTTTATTAATCTTTTCTTGATCTTTATTTATTTCATTATTGTCAATGTATTTATCAAGAATTTTTTTTGTTGATTCCATAC